TATAATTTAGAAAATGAACACGCAAATGCCCATCAAAGGTTAGTAAATACATTCGAAACATATAAAATGCGGTTAATCCCGCTGTAAAACAAGCTATTATTGCAAAAATTGGTGAATACAACCAACTATCATTAATAATTTCATCCTTGGACCAAAAACAAGCAAGAGGCGGAATACCACAAAGAGAAAGTGTACCTAATAAGAAAGTAGTTCTTGTAATTGGAACATATCTTGTTAAACCGCCCATAAGAACCATATTCTGACTTTTATCGGGTGAATATCCAACAATAGGTTCCATAGAATTAATAATGGATCCGGATCCCAAAAACAATAAAGCTTTAGAATAGGCATGAGTTATTAAATGGAATAAGGCAGCTCGATAAGAACCTATACCTAGAGCTAACATAATATAACCCAGTTGAGACATTGTGGAATAGGCTAAACTTCTTTTAATATCTCTTTGAGCGAGAGCCAAAGTAGCTCCTAATAGTACTGTTATTATGCCTATTAAAGAAACGAAATTCATTATGTAAGGTATAACTCTGAAAAGAGGAAGAAGCCGAGCTACAAGAAAAATTCCCGCTGCTACCATGGTAGCAGCGTGTATAAGAGCCGAAATAGGGGTAGGCCCTTCCATAGCATCAGGTAACCATATGTGAAGAGGGAATTGTGCAGATTTAGCAATTGCGCCGACGAATAATAAAAAGGCGCAGAGAGTAACAAATGTAGAATTAACCCCATTACTATGGATCAAGTTATTAACTATTTTGAACAAATCCCGAAATTCTAAACTGCCAGTTATCCAATAAAAAGCTAAGATTCCTAATAATAAACCAAAGTCTCCTACACGATTAGTTATAAAGGCTTTTTGGCAAGCACTTGCTGCAACCGGTCGTGTAAACCAAAAACCTATTAATAAATATGAACACATTCCCACGAGTTCCCAAAAAATATAAATTTGTATCAAATTGGAACTAGTAACTAATCCCAACATGGAAGTATTAGAAAAACTCATATAAGCAAAAAATCTCAAATATCCTTGATCATGAGACATATAATTGTCACTATAAATAAGAACCATGATTCCAACAGTAGTAATTAGTATTAACATAATAGAAGTAAGTGGATCGATCAAGTGTCCAAACTCTAAGGAAAAATCATTATTGATAGTCCAAGACCATAAATATTGATAGATAAAACTTCCATTTATTTGCTGAATAGACAGACTGGCCGAAAAGGCCATAGTTATACTTAGCAGTAAAACACTAGTAAAACCCCACATACGACGAATATTTTTTGTTGCTGTAGGAATAAACAGAAGTCCAAATCCTATTGACATAGTAACTGGAAGTGAAAGAAAGGGTATTATCCATGCGTATTGATATGTTTGTTCCATAAAAAAATATTTGTTTTTTTTTATTGTTATAAATTTAATTGTTTAAAATCCACCAACCAAAAGAACAATAATAAAAGAAATCAACAAAAAAAAAAAAAAAAAAATTATTATCTATTTCATTTAGCCCTAGATATATATGTGATATGGCATAGGTATATATACATGGATACGTATAGATAATTCATAATCTTTTGGTATATTTTGTATATATGTATATATTTATTTTTACATATTTACATATATATTATATAATTAGATAGAATTATATTTATATTATTATGATATGTTTTACAGGTTTTGAACAAAGTATTTATTATCCATGGGATAAGTATGGATAATGACGAAAAAATGATCTAAATATATGTCTTTCACATACAATAATAAAAATTAGTATTTTGTTTTTGAATGGCGGTTCCAAAAAAACGTATTTCTCGATCAAAAAAACGTATTCGTAGAAATATTTGGAAGAAGAAGGGATATTTAACGGCAGTAAAAGCTCTTTCTTTAGCTAAATCGGTTTCCACTGGACATTCAAAAAGTTTTTTTGTGCAACAAACAAGTAATAAAATTTCGGAATAATCTAAATCGACATACCATTAAGAACTTATTAATATCAATATTAGTTAGAACTAACTGCTGTGGCGTGTTATATAGTAAATAATAATTCTTATGTTTACTGGCCTCTTAGTATAGTACTAAGTATTCTAATTTTTCTCTATCAATTAAATTTTCACAATAGAATATTTAATTGATAGAGAAAAAGTTTTTTGTTATATGCCTAGCCCAAAACCTAATTAGAAGTATAGTTACTAGATAGTATTTATAATAAATTACGAAGAGTATTATTAATGATACTAAGATATCGAAATTTTTAGAAAAATGCCTCGAATAAAATTACGATAAATATGACATTAATTTTTTTTAATTAATCTTTTTAATTTTCAATACATTAATTAAAAAATCATCTAAAAATAAAAAAAGGATGATTTTGAGTTCTATAACTTGACCCGGAACAAAACTATCTAGTTCTGACTGTTTTGGTATAACTCCATTTTTACATTCTAAACTAGATACATGAAAGTTGATTCTTAAAGCTAAACCCTACGGCGATACTTAGTAAACATTCAAATCTTAATTTAAATAAGTCTTTATTTCATCGGTTCTAATGTTTACTAACTATATTGAATCCTTGAATCTTGACCATTCAACATGAATTGACTATTATTTATTAATATTTCAAATAAGCCGCCATGGTGAAATTGGTAGACACGCTGTTCTTAGGAAGCAGTGCTAGAGCATCTCGGTTCGAGTCCGAGTGGCGGCATCCCCTAAAAGGGACACAGCGGATCCTATAATATATTTAATTTTCGATTTTAATTCTATAATGGAGAACCCCCGCCCTTTTTATGATATTTGCAACTTTAGAACATATATTAACTCATATCTCTTTTTCGATTATTTCAATTGTGATTACGATTCATTTTATAACCTTATTAGTCCACGAAATCGTAGAATTACGCAATTCATCGGAAAGAGGTATGATAGCTACCTTTTTATCTATAACAGGATTATTAGTTATTCGTTGGATTTATTCGGGTCATTCCCCATTAAGTAATTTATATGAGTCATTAATCTTCCTTTCATGGAGTTTCTCCATTATTCATATGATTCCTAAAATACGAAATAATAAAAATTATTTAAGCGTAATAACCGCGCCAAGTGCTATTTTTACCCAAGGTTTCGCCACGTCGGGTCTTTCAACCGAAATGCATCAATCCGCTATATTAGTACCCGCTCTACAATCTCAGTGGTTAATGATGCACGTAAGTATGATGCTATTAAGCTATGCAGCTCTTTTATGTGGATCATTATTATCAGTCGCTCTTTTAGTCGTTACATTTCGAAAAAACATCGATATGTTTTTTAAAAGCAAGAATTTAGTAATTAAATCATTTATCGTTGGCGAAGTCGAATATTTGAATGATAAAAGAAGTGTTTTTAAAAACACTTCTTTTATTTCATTTCGAAATTATTACAAATATCAATTGACTCAGCGTTTAGATTATTGGAGTTATCGTGTCATTAGTTTAGGCTTTACCTTTTTAACCATAGGCATTCTTTCTGGAGCAGTATGGGCTAATGAGGCTTGGGGATCTTATTGGAATTGGGACCCTAAGGAAACTTGGGCATTTATTACTTGGATCATATTCGCGATTTATTCACATACTAGAACAAATAAAAGTTTACAAAATACACATTCGGCACTTGCGGCTTCTATAGGATTTTTTATAATTTGGATATGTTATTTTGGGATCAATCTATTAGGAATAGGTTTACATAGTTATGGTTCATTCACATTAACATCTAATTGAATAAACGATACATAACATAAGAACATCATCTCATATGTATCTCGAGTTTTTGCGAACCATTTGACTCCAGAAATAAAATGGTTCGCAAAAACTCGAGATACATCTCATTACAACTCTAATTCACTTTATTTTACAGAATTATAAGACTTGCCGTCTCATTAATAAAAACTATCTATAAAAAATAATTAGATAAGATAGCTTGTACCTTGTCAACTGATAGTAAGAGAACGAAATCGGGATAAATACCAATACCTATTATTGGTAAAAAGAGACAGATCGAAACAAAAAGTTCTCGTGGTCCAGAATCCACCAAATTAGAATTTGGAACATTGAATAACTTGTATCCGTAGAACATCTGACGTAACATAGATAATAAATAAATAGGAGTTAATATCATTCCAATTGCCATTCCAAAAGTAATTAGTACTTTTGGAATTAAAAGATATTTTGAGCTAGTAATTATTCCAAAAAATACTACTAATTCTGCAACAAAACCACTCATCCCTGGCAATGCAAGAGAGGCCATCGAAAAGCTACTGAACATTGTAAATATTTTCGGCATGGGGACAGCTATCCCCCCCATTTCGTCGAGAGAAACAAGAGGTATTCTATCACAACAGGTTCCTGCCAAGAAAAAAAGTGCAGCACCAATAAATCCATGAGAAAGTATTTGTAGAATGGCTCCATTTAGTCCCATGTTGGTTATAGAACCAATTCCTATAATTGTGAAACCCATGTGAGATACAGAGGAATAGGCTATTCTCCTTTTTAAATTGCGTTGACCAAAAGAGGTTAAAGCCGCATAGATTATTTGTATTGTTCCCACTATCACCAACCACGGAGAAAATATGGAATGAGCACGGGGTAATAATTCCATATTGATCCGAATCAATCCATATGCTCCCATTTTTAATAAAATTCCGGCAAGAAGCATACATGTACTGTAATGTGCTTCTCCATGGGTATCTGGTAACCATGTATGTAGGGGTATGATCGGCGATTTGACAGCATAAACAATAAGGAAGCCAAAATATAATATTATTTCCAATGCCATAGGATATGATTGATTAGCAAGTCTTTCAAAATCTAATGTCGGTTCAATGGAGCTATATAAACCCATACCTAGAACTCCTATTAATAGAAAAATGGAACCCCCCGCAGTGTACAAAATGAACTTTGTAGCCGAGTATAAGCGCTTCTTTCCTCCCCACATGGATAAAAGTAAGTAAACAGGAATTAATTCTAACTCCCACATGATAAAAAAAAGTAAAAGGTCTCGAGAAGAAAATGATCCTATTTGACCACTGTACATTGCTAACATAAAGAAATGGAATAATCGTGAATTTCGAGTAACTGACCAAGCCGCTAAAGTAGCTAAAGTAGTAATAAATCCTGTCAGTAAAATGGGTCCCACGGAAAGCCCATCGATTCCCAGTCTCCAGTGAAAATCCAAAATATTTATCCATTTCCAATCTTCTTCCAATTGGATTAAGGGATCGTCCAATTGGAAATGATAACAGAATGCATAGGTCGTTAAAAGGAGTTCTAATAAGCATATACATATAGTATACCATCGAAACACCTTATTCCCCTTATGGGGAAGAAAAAAAATGGAAGAACCCGCGAATATAGGCAAAACAACAAGTATTGTTAACCAAAACCAAGGAAAATGACTCGTGATAAAGACAAGATACGCTTTGACCAGAAAAGCCCGTACTCGATAAAATAAATATATTATTCCGAGCACGGGCTTTTGTCGGTAAATGAGGAATCAAATGATTCAAGTGGAGTTTTTGTAACGTATCAATTAATAAGATAGACCCATGCTGCGAGTTGTTTCATGCCATAAATAAACACGGACACTCAAAAAGTCTGTCGGGCAAGCGGATTCACATCTCTTACAACCTACACAATCCTCGGTTCTTGGTGCGGAAGCAATTTGTTTAGCTTTACATCCGTCCCAAGGTATCATTTCCAATACATCTGTAGGGCAGGCGCGCACACATTGAGTACACCCTATACATGTATCATAAATTTTTACTGAATGTGACATTAAATCTATAAATTCCCGTTTTGAACATAAAAAATTTTCGATCTGGTATGGTAAAAATAAATGGTAGTAAATTAATTATATGTTTATATTGTAGACACCAGATGAATCAATGATTTATTAATTTTTTTAAGAATCAATATATTTCTAAATTTGTTCATGAAAAAGTGCCAAAATACTTTGATTTCTCTTTCAACAACCACAGTCATACAATACAAGTCGCACATCTGAATTCAAATTGGTCAACAAATAATACAATATTTAATTAATATTAATGGAATTTTAATTCTATTTTAAATTTGAATAAATCTAACAAATTAATATAAATTATTATTTTATTATTATATAATTTATATAATGAAAATCAATGATTACATAATGAATGATTACGACTAATTTAATTATTCAACAAATTTGCTTGATTGATACGAGTTGATTTTTTGTTATGATGGATCGATGAAACAATAGCTAATCCAATAGCAGCTTCAGCCGCTGCAATAGCTATAACAAAAATGGAGAAAATGTCTCCTTTTAATTGGCGACTATCAAATAAATCAGAAAATGTTACGAGATTGATATTAACTGAATTTAGTATAAGCTCAAGACACATAAGTGCTCTAACCATGTTTCGACTTGTGATTAATCCATAGATACCGATAGAAAATAAATAGACACTCAAAAAAAGTACATGCTCGAACATCATTGACTAACTCCTCATCAATTTAGATTCATTTAAATATGAATAACAATTCAACTGATTTCATTGACTAGAATAGAACAAAATATTACAGAACAATAGAAGGTATTGGCAATAGATTTAACTAAAAATCTTAAACCTTTACACCTTTTTTATTTTATTTCAAATTTATAATTCTAAAAATTTTTTAAATCATAAGTATTTATGATTGACGAGCCATAGTAATTGCACCTATTAAAGAAACTAAAAGAATTATAGAAATGAGTTCAAATGGAAGATAAAAATCTGTTGATAAATGAATTCCAATTTGTTGAACATAACTTATTAGGTCCTGTTCTAGAATCTGGTTTGATCTTGTAGTCCAAAGAATTCCGTACCATGACGTATCTGGGATAGTAATAATTAATGAAAAAAAAAAACTTGTACAAACCAGTGAAGTAACTCCATCTCCAAGGGTCCAAAGGCGGGAAACATTGGAATATTCTGAGCCATTTATGAACATTACAGCAAATATGATTAAGACATTTATGGCTCCCACATAAATAAGAAGTTGTGCAGCAGCTATAAAATAAGAATTCGATAGAATATAGAATAAGGATATACAAACAAGAACCAATCCCAACGAAAAGGCAGAATAAATTGGATTGGTAAATAATACTACTCCCAGGCCCCCAAATATAAGAACTGATCCCAGAAATACTACAACAATATTATGTATTGATCCAGGTAAATCCATTATGTATGAAATAAGAAAATAAATAAATCGAAAGATTTCATGACCTTACTGAATAGTCCAGGAAGTAAAAATTAGCCTATTTTTTAATTGTCTATGATACCGTTCCTAAATAAAATATTAATGTAGTAATGCAGTATAGATTGTAATATAGATTAATGTAGATAAAGTTATTGGGCCAACTCAACTTTTTCATTTTAATTTATTCAGAAGAAAAGAAGAGTTGGAATCTTATATTTCCAAATCAAAACGAAAAATATTAAATAAACCCGCTATTCTCAACAATCAATAGTTATCGTTTTACTTTCTAATTACATTGACTAAAAAAATAAATAAAGAAGCTTCGATCCTTTCTATCAAAATAGAAAAATAAAATCTTACTAATTGGTAATTGTTCTTGAATAAAAATATTTACCTTTGTCTATTTTTATTTGAGTCGAATTCATAACTGTTTGAATTGTGTAGTCTCCAATTACTGACATTGGTAACCGACCCAAAGCGATTTGATTATAATTCAATTCGTGACGATCATAAGTAGAAAGTTCATATTCTTCAGTCATTGATAAACAGTTAGTGGGACAATATTCGACACAGTTACCACAAAATATACAGACACCAAAATTTATACTAAAGTTAATCAATATTTTATTTTTAATATCTCCTTCAAATCTCCAATCGACAACAGGTAGATCTATGGGGCACACACGAACACATACTTCACAAGCAATACATTTATCAAATTCAAAGTGGATTCGACCACGGAAACGTTCTGATGTGATCGACTTTTCATAAGGATACTGAATAGTTACAGGTAAACGATTTGAATGGGATAAGGTAATTATGAAACTTTGACCAATATACCTTGCGGCTCGTATTGTTTGTTGACCATAATTCATGAACCCAGTCACCATAGGAAACATATTGTAGATATCCACGAATAAGTTGATGTTTCTTTCTCTTGTTTAAGAGAGGTTATGAGTCTAGAATACCATTATCGTATTGTGTTATTTATAGTGAAACAAGTTGGGAAGACGTTGTCAATAATAAATTACCTAGAGAAATAGGTAAAAGAAATTTCCATCCAAGATTTAATAGTTGGTCCATTCTCATCCTGGGTAAAGTCCATCTTGTTGTGATAGATATAAAAAGAAACAAATAAGCTTTAGCTAATGTAATAAAGATACCAATTGTTATTCCAAAGACTCTAGCAATTTCATTTATTCCGAAAAGTTCAGGAACAGATATGTATGGAATAGATAAATTCCACCCACCTAAATAAAGAACTGTTACAAATAATGAAGAAACTAAGAGATTTAGATAAGAAGCAATATAAAATAAACCATATTTGATACCAGAATATTCGGTTTGATAACCTGCTACTAATTCTTCTTCTGCTTCTGGTAAATCAAAAGGTAATCTCTCGCATTCTGCTAGAGAAGAAATTAGAAAAACGATAAACCCTATAGGTTGACGCCACATATTCCACCCCCAAAAACCATATTTTGACTGCGCCTCAACTATATCAACTGTACTTGAACTGTTCGATAATCATAGTCGATAATAACATAACTGTTCTCACCGCTATTCCAAAACCGTACATGAGACCTCAGCTTCATACGGCTCCTCTATGGCCGCGTACAAATAAATGTAAGGACTGGTTCGGTATTATTATAGGTATTTTTGTGGGGTAGGGTAGATAGAATAAAAATACCGTGTAGAGTCCCAAAAATTAGACCAATGGAATTCTGTCTGCTAGAATAACAAAAAAAGGGCGCTTCCGAATTGATCTCATCCCTTATAATAAAATCTTCGGTAATAACTTAATCTTTCAATAAAATACTCGTTAGATCAAGAGATAAAAAGAATTAGACATTCTTTACTGAATCATAAAGAATAAGAATTTCATATATACATATATATTGGTATAGATGTAGGAAAAAATAAATAAAGATCTTTTTTATATTCTATTTCTTTTGTTCCTGTTCTTCTTTCTCGTAAGAGGTATTCCTGAGAATAAAGGATTAATTCGTTCTTGATAGTTATTTCTTTAATCAGTGACTAGGAGCATACTCTAGATCGGAATCGTGGGGAAGTACTGCTTGATCATTTCTACCAACTTAAAGCCCCTATCATCTTAATGATTCGTTTTATGTGAAAATACCTCTTTTTTGATACCTTACATTATCTCTATTACTAATCCTTTGTGTACCTTGGTGTTCCTAACCGTCCACTGAATTTTTGATTGATCTCCTGTATGGTAATACATACAAGACAGTCATCCCAATACAGTTGATCTTTTGTACCCGCTTCAAGATATGATGACTAATTAAAGAATCTCAATCTTGGGATAAAGAGTTTATACTCCTTAATGTTTACTTCTGCTTTATTCTTATATATAGGGAATGAGATTTTCTCTTTTTACTACACATTGATAAGCTGTTTTATTTTACTCATATAACTATCTGGTTTAACTCATCGACCTGAATAACTCTGATGAATAAAAAAATCAAAATATCTATATCTATCCAATATATTAATTCCTCTTTCCTTTATTTCATTTTGAGGTCAAAGTTCATGTTCTAACGAATCACACGTAGAGATATTGATAACACACATAGAGTTAATGGTATTTCATAACTAATAGATTGAGCCGCAGCTCGCAAGCCACCTAAAAAAGAGTATTTATTATTCGATACATATCCTGATATAAGAAGCCCAATAGGAGCAATACTTGAAATGGAGATCCATAAAAAAACACCTATACTGAGATCAGCTAAAACAAGTCGATACCCAAAAGGAATTATTAAATAACTTAATACAATTGATATGACTGCTATAGACGGTCCGATACTAAACAAACGAATATCTCCTCTAGATGGTAGGAGGTCCTCTTTAAAAAGTAATTTAGTCCCGTCCGCTAGAGCTTGAAGAATTCCCAACGGGCCGGCATATTCGGGTCCAATACGTTGTTGTATCGCTGCGGATATTTCTCTTTCTAACCATACAATTACTAGTACTCCTATTATGATTCCCAATATAAGGGTCAAAGCAGGGATAAATAGCCATATGAGTCCATAGACTTCTTTTAAGGATTCTAATTTAGAAAAATAATTGATAGTTTGTGCTTCTGTTGTGCCAATTATCATTTCAACGGTCAACTTCTCCCATAATGATATCTATACTACCTAGTATTGTCATGATATCAGCCAATTTAATTCTTTTAATTAGCTGAGGAAGAATTTGCAAATTGATAAAACCGGGCGGACGAATTTTCCATCTCCAGGGGAAAAAACTATTATCTCCTATCAAATAAATTCCTAATTCTCCCTTTGGGGCTTCTACTCTTACATAAAGTTCTTGTTTCGACAATTCAAAATTAGGTGAAGGTTTTTTACTAATGAATCTATATTCAAAATCATTCCATTCGGAATTCCTTGCTCTATCTAAGCGCCGAATTTCTAAATTCTCATAGGGTCCTCCGGGAATTCCTTCTAAAGCCTGTTGAATAATTTTTATGGATTCCCTCATTTCGCCAATTCGTACTAAATAACGAGCTAATGAATCCCCTTCTTTTTGCCATTGGACTTCCCAATCGAATTCATTGTAACATTCATAATGATCAACTTTACGAAGATCCCATTGGATCCCAGAAGCTCGTAACATGGGTCCTGATAAGCCCCAATTTATTGCTTCTTCTCCACCAATAATGCCCACTCCTTCAACTCGTTCCAAAAAAATGGGATTCCGCGTAATAAGTTTTTCATATTCAACAACACTCGTTAAAAAATAATCGCAGAAATCTAAACATTTATCTATCCAACCATGAGGTAGATCAGCAGCTATTCCTCCGATGCGGAAATAATTATGCATCATTCGCATACCTGTGGCAGCTTCGAATAGATCATATAGCAATTCTCTCTCTCTGAAAATATAGAAAAAGGGAGTCTGCGCACCGATATCCGCCATAAAAGGCCCAAGCCATAACAAATGCGAAGCTACACGACTCAGCTCTAGCATAATTACTCTGATATAGCTGGCCCTTTGGGGTACTTGAACATTTCCCAATTGTTCTGGTGCATTTACTGTTATTGCTTCGGTGAACATAGTAGCTAAATAATCCCAACGTGTTACATAAGGAAGATATTGTATAATTGTTCGGTTTTCCGCTATTTTTTCCATTCCTCTGTGTAAATAGCCCAATACGGGGTCACAGTCAATAACATCTTCACCGTCGAGAGTTATAATGAGTCTAAGAACACCATGCATCGATGGGTGATGAGGGCCCATATTGACTATCATGAGATCTTTTCTTGTAGCCGGTACAGTCATATCTTTTCTTTCCTAATTCATTATTCCATGAATTTCTCAAAACGAGGTTTAGAAACCTAAAAAAAAAAAAAAAAAAATTCAAATGAATCCTCAAATTAACGAGTTTTAAGCTCCCGAATATCTAACTGACTAATTAATTTTTTATAACTTACTCTATTTTTCTTTGACAAATAAGCCAACAGCCGTTGACGTTTTCCCAGAATTTTTCGTAGACCTCTTTGAGATAAAAAATCTTTTTTGTGCAATTCCAAATGCGAGGTGAGTCTCCGTATTTTATTGGTGAAACTGAATACTTGAAATTCAACAGACCCTTTGTTTTCCTCTTTTTCGTCTTGCAGAATAACTGAAATGAATGAATTTTTGACCATAAAAAAATTCTTATATCTTTTTTTTTTTTTTTTTACCGATCAGGAAAAATAATAATTATTATTATATTATGTTATGATTATGTCAGTCATTTTAATCTGATATAAACAAAAGTTTAGATTTATTCATACTTTTTTTATTCTATCGAAACCCCATTTTTATTTCAAACATAAAATGGGATTTCGATAGAATAAAATATAATACATTTACACATTCACGAAAGAGAGTGATTTTTTTTTTTTTTTTACTTAATTTAAAGATTCTACTAATTTATTATTCCTAGATCCAAAAATAAATCAATATCATGTACTAAAATGTAACATAACATATGCATATGTACATCTTTCGCCATAATATCAAATATGTTATGGCAGGTGATATATTAGGAAATATAATATTAGTTTATTAACTTATTCTGGATTGGGGATACATATATATCCTTAACATACTAAAACAACTGCTGTTATGGGTATCAAACCAGTAACGATTCATACAAGCTAAATCCTCTAATCGGTAATTAGGCCAAAGAAATAATTTTAATTTAAAAAAGTTGTTTGCATCTCTATTAAGATGCTTGTCCTCATTAAAAAATTGTCCACAGTTTATTATTTTGTTTTCGTTGCAAAATTGTGGATTTTTATCTATATCATTCCAATTCCAGAAATTGAAACAAATTAGAATTCTCAACTCTCTCCGACGTCGATGAGATAGAATATGTTCAGGAACAAGAAAATTAGAATTATTTTTTTTTTTTTCATTCACAGGCATATCGCTATGTTGTGCAATGGATTTGTCTAAATTATTCTTATCAACATTTCGTTTTTTTATGAATTTTTTATTAGTTTTAACTTTATCTTTACCTTTATCAACTAATGAAATACTTATGGTTTGATAGATAATAAATTGCCCATCCCTTTTTATAGATAAACGAACTGGTTCGATAATTAATATTCCTCTTTTTATCAATTCTGTAAGAACAAGATCCTTTTGAATCAGCATTACATCCAGACGCATTTCTCCTCTTTGAATAGAGGATATAGCAATTTGCTTTGCATTTGTCAATCTAAGTAAGAGACAATATACCTTAATATTATTGATCATTCTTTGACTCAAAGAATCATCCCATCTTAATTGAAAAAGGAAATATTTTTTTAGTAATAAATCTAGTTCTGCTTCCTTGATCTTCTTAAATTCTTTTTTATTTCTACATTTTTTAATGTCTGATCCCGCGTAATTATCTTCAACATCTTTTTTTTCGTTTTGTTTTCCTAGATCATATCCAAGATATTTTGGATATTGTTGTTTGTTTTTTTCTTGGTTAGAATTTTCGAAATCAATATACTCTTTTTGATTAGATAATATGGGAAGGTTTTTTTTTTTTTTTATGTTGATGTTTTCATATTGACTAATCTTTTCATTTTTATGAAAATCTAAAAGAAGAAATTGGATTGGTATAATCCATGGTTTAATTTTATATGTTTCAAAAAGTAGCACAAATTCTGGTAAGAACCAAGATTTTAGTTTTGCTATGGTAGGATTATAATATAACCTTTTTTTATTCATTCCCATCCAATCAAAAAAGTTTTTTTTTTTCTTGTATAAGTTGATTTCTTTATGAAACGAAATATCTTTCTTTTTCATTTTGTTTTTATACTTATTAGTTTGAGTCTTAGTATTTTTATTAATCTTGATACCAATATGCGCATTGGTCCAAGTCTCGATATCAATATTTTTGATAAGACAAAAATGGAGAATTTTACAATCAAAATATTTTCTATCCCGATTTATATTCGTATCAATAGGATATCTTTCCTCTAGATAATCACTAATAGTTGTACTTATCAATAGAGAAAATGCGTCAGGTTTCGATGTATTGAAATTATATAGATATGGAATCTCCCGGTTCTCCTTTACTTGTACTGTTAATCCATAAAAATAGGAGTTTTTCTTATACCCATAATTAATATATTCATAATTCATATATTTATGTGATAAAAGATCATATCTGTAGTGTTTTTTAACCATTTTTTTTTTTTTGAACGAAACCGTTACGCAATAATCTTCTTTTACATAATGACTTAATTGGTCTTTTTTGTTTTCATATAAATTAAATTTAATTGAGTCTTTATTTTTAATCATACGAAGTTGATTGACTCTATTTCGCCATTTTTTCGGGACTAATCGAGACCATTTGATCCGGGAAAAATTGTATTGATAAAAACCCTTTAACCAGTTTTTCCAGTTATTCATTCCAGACTTTTGAATTTTATTATGCCTTGATTTGTAATCAAATAGTCCTCGTGTTATACAATAATCCTTTATTTTATCCCTAAGATAATAATGGGTTTCATGATCTTGAAATATATATTTCAAGTTATACTTGTTAAGTAATTGGGTTTGTGATAATTTGTAAAATACATATGCTTGGGACAAGCAAGTATAACTATTTAAATTTTTATTACTAATATTAGTATTTGAAACCCACTTTTTTATAGTTGAAATAAAGTTCATTCTATTTGGATTTATTTCATCAATTTTTTCTTGATTTGTTTCATGGTTGTAAGTGTATTTATTGATAATTTTTTTTGTTGATTCAAAAAAAAGTTGTATATTGATTCTGGGAATGTTTATGGTACATAGCAAGATATCCATGTATATTTTTTCAATGAAAAATTTTATAAAAAAATGTGATTTACGTATTAATCGTATATTGTTTCTTTTTAATATCTGCCAACTATATTTCTGTGATTCTGATCCTTTTATTTTATCATCATAGGTTAAAACTGTTTTTTTATTGTCTTTTGTGATTTGTTCTATTTGATTCTTGGTTGTGATTATCCTATCATAAAGATCTTTCATTTTTTTTTCTATGAGTGAATAATTTGTCCAATTCATAGATCGAATTGGTATGGTCCATTCATGGTTAATTTTATTATTTATTTTTGAATCTTTTCCATTTTTATTTGGTTTATATACTTTCACCTTCTTCAATTCAAATGAAAAAATCAGATTTACTTTTTCAAGTTCTTTCATTATTTGCTTTATAACAAGAACTGTTTTGATGACCCATCCTTTTTTTTCTTTTGAAATTTGTAGAGACCATTTTTCTCTTTCTTTTAAGACCCTTAGAACGAGAAAAAATTGTTTTTTTAGCTTTCTAATTTTTCTTTCGAGTTCTTTAAAAATGGGTTCAAAAAAAGAAAGTTGTTTTCGGGGAGAACCAAAGGGAAGTTCCGCTTCCATTCCCCATACTGTTAAAAAAGAAAAATTGTCTTTTTTTACTTGTTTTTTCATTGAATCTATATAATGAGATCGTACCTTAGATCTTTGTCTTCGCCAAGGTTTCAGACAAAAAGGAAATAAAATCTTTATCTGAATTCCGTCTGTTAACCAATCTTTTGGAAATTCTGTTTCTGATAATTGAACACCATTATAGGTGCACTTAACGTGCATTTCTCGATTCCATTCCTTCAAATCCTCGTACCATTCAGGAAATTGGAATAATAACATACGGCCCATATTTTTAGCTATTATCAATGAAGGTAATACAATATATTTTCTAAGAAAAGATTGTGTTACTAACATCAAACCTCTCATTACTTGAGCAAATAGAATGCTATCCCAAGTTTCTGCTATTGTTATTCGATCATTTTCCTCTTTTTTTTCCTGTTCTTTTGTCCCTTCTTTATCAAAAGAAGAATCAGAAATTTGCGATTCCGATTCTTTACCGACTCCATTTCTAAAAATGAAATTTATCATTTCAGAAAGATCAAAAGAATCAAAAAAAAATATTTTGTTTATTCGATCCAAAAAAAGCGGGGAATTAGCATTTGCTTGAAACATTTCCCAAGTAACCGTTTTGCGTCTTTGAGCACGCATGGATCCTTTTATTATATCCCGACGAAAATCTGATTGTTGCGAGTAACGTATCAAAGCCACTTCTTCTGCTTCATCATTATTACTAGTATTATTAATACTAGTAACAGAATTAGTATTCTGATTGTTATCAGTATAAATTACCACCCGTTTGGCTTTTCTTGAACGAATCTCATGATCTTCCGTCGATTCTTCCTCATCTTCTTCCTCCGGCTCTTCAATAAAAAAAAAATCATCGGCTAATTTGTATGACCATCGAGAAATTTTTTTGCTTATTTCTTCTATTCCAATAGATTTATTTTTAATTATTGTTTGATTATTTGGGTCGGTTGTAATTACATCGAATAAAAATTTTAAGAATTTTGATTGACTTTCTGAATCAATTATTTTAGACTTCGATAATAATTCCCTATCAAAATCAAATGAATTCTTTTTATTTTCAAATTCTTGGGAATTATTAGGAATAGGAAGTAGACCATGAATCTTATTTATCCAAAATATTTTTATGGAATCTTTTCTAGAAGTCATTAAATCATTTATATTTGTGCGTGAATCGAGCTTTTTTATTATTCCACGATATGGTCCATTCAAAAAAGGATCATACGTTTTAGACAAGCATTCTTTTTCATTCTCATCATTGTATAGTCTGGCCCTTTTTTCAAGCATGTTTAGAAGAAGAGATCCCTTTTCTTTTTCTAGAACTTTTATTCGACTTATCAATTCATTTCTTAAGTTGGATTTTTTTTGTTCATTGGGATAAATCCAATAATTATATAAGTCTTGATGACTTAGTTTTTTCATTGTGTAGAAAGAAATTTTGTGTTCTATCATTTCTGAAAAAATTGATAAACTTGACGGATACGTAAAAGATATTTTTTCTTTTCCATCACTTGGACATGTATAAAAAAAATATTGTGACATTTCATTTCGTACAGCATTTTCAAATAGATCATTTTTTATATATCTAAATGGACGATTCCATCGTTTATAATCGAAAAAAAAAGTCATAAGAGGTTTTTCAAACCGGAAATGGGCATGGGTCTTTTCTTTTTTTTCTTCTTTAAGTCTTCCCAATTCCCAATTCTCTTGATACCCATCAAGATAAGAATCTTCGTCAACAGGGCTATCCTTATAGGATGTCTCTTTAAAGTGGAATTCATCTTTTGTTTTTTCCTTTCCATTCACCCGGATCTCTTCCGTTTCATCTATTTTGTCCGGATCCTCTTTTTCTTCCGAACAAAGGGAAGGGTCTTCTTCGGTGGATCCCCCTTGTTCCTGTTTAGTCGCCTTCGTTTCGGAAGTTGTTTCTACATCGATTTCTTCCTCACTTTCTCCCTTTTCTTCTGTTTCTGAGGTTTCTTTCAGTTTCTTAGTGACAATAGGCGACGGCATTCTGCCTAAATAGTAGACACAGGTGATAAATAAGAGAATACTAAAGATTCGAGCCATATAATTTCTCAATTCTGACACAAGGTACTTATTAGATCGAATAGAATGATTTTGCCGTATCCAGACTAAGACCAATCCAACCCATTTCATGAATAAAATGTGACCAATTAACCAACCAACAAAACTACTTGTTACAAATAACATCTTATTGTTGCATCGAAACGTATAAATGTTGACTAATCTGGTTAACGTTGAGCTTGGTAAAATGAAATGGTTGAATAATTGAAAAATT